TGGTATGAATATACCATACCAATTTGGTATGTATGGATGATGAGATTCCATTGATACAGAGCCAATCCCAATAGACTTATGGAATGTTTCCATTGGCGTGCATCCAGTAGGAATTGAACCTACGAGTTTCCCAATTATGAGTTGGGCGCTTTAACCATTCAGCCATGGATGCTTAACAGGGATCATCGTACATCGTGAAGAACCAAAAGGTATTGACATCAATCGGATTATTGATTCTAATTAGAATAATTGAATGAAAGGGTATATTGAACCCTTGGTTATGGTTAATATAGCATATGAACCATTTTTATTTTCCTGGGAGTATACGGAGGAATTAGTAATGAAAACACATCAAACACATCAAGTAATGAAAAGACAAAGACATGAATTCGAATTCTGGATCTTCGAATTTATAGAGATATTGAGAGAGATCAAGAATTCTCACTATCTCTTGAATTCGTGGATCAATTTCTATTCCGTGGTAGGATCTTTCACTCACATTTTGTTCCATCAAGAACGTTTTCTGAAACTCTTTGACCCCCGAATTTTGGGTCTCCTACTTTCACGTAATTCACGGGGTCTAAGAATCAATCGATATTTTACTTTTACGATCAAAGGTGTAATACTGCTTATCAGAGATGTAGTACTGCTTATCAAAGGTGTAATACTGCTTATCAAAGGTGTAGCACTGCTTGGATTAGTGGTTTTTATATCTCGTATGAACAATCGAAAAATGGTCGAAAGAAAAAATCTCTATTTGATGTGGCTTCTGCCTATACCTATGAATTCTATTGGACCAAGAAATGAGACATTGGAAGAATCTTTTTGTTCTTCCAATATAAATAGGTTGATTGTTTCGCTACTGTCAAAAGGGAAAAAGATTTCTGAGAGTTTTTTAACGGATCCGCAAGAGAGTACTTTTACAATAAATCCAATAAATAAAAAGTGTATCATGCCTGAATCTAATCGGGGTTCGCGGTGGTGGAGGAACCGGATCGGAAAAAAGAGGGATTCTAGTTGTCAGATATCTAATGAAACCGTAGCTGGAATTGAGATCTCATTCAAAGAGAAAGGTAGCAAATATCTGGAGTTTATTTTTTTATCCTATACGGATGATCCGATCCGCAAGGACCATGATTCGGAATTGTTTGATCGTCTTTCTCCGAGGAAGAAACGAAACATAATCAACTTGAATTCGGGACAGCTATTCGAAATCTTAGGGAAAGACTTGATTTGTTATCTCATGTCTGGTCTTCGTGAAAAAAGACCAATTGAGGGGGATAGTTTCTTCAAACAACAAGGAGCTGGGGCAACTATGCAATCCAATGATATTGAGCATGTTTCCCATCTCTTCTCGAGAAACAAGTGGGGTATTTCTTTGCAGAATTGTGCTCAATTTCATATGTGGCAATTCCGCCAAGATCTCTTCGTTAGTTGGGGAAAGAATCAGCACGAATCGGATTTTTTGAGGAACGTCTCGAGAGAGAATTGGATTGGGTTAGACAATGTGTGGTTGGTAAACAAGGATCGGTTTTTTAGTAAGGTACGGAATGTATTGTCAAATATTCAATATGATTCCACAAGATCTATTTTCGTTCAAGTAACGGATTCCAGCCAATGGAAAGGATCTTTTTCTGATCAATCCAGAGATCATTTTGATTCCGTTAGAAATGAGGATTCAGAATATCACACATTGATCGATCAAACACAGATTCATCAATTCAAAGAGAAATCGATTCTTTGGGATCCTTCTGTTCTTCAAACGGAACGAACAGAGATAGAATCAGATCGATTTCCGGAAGAAATCGAAGAATTTCTTGGGAATAGATTTCCGGAAGAAATCGAAGAATTTCTTGGGAATCCTACAAGATCAATTCGTTCTTTTTTCTCTGACAGATGGTCAGAACTTCATCTGGGTTCGAATCCTACTGAGAGGTCCACTAGAGATCAGAAATGGTTTAAGAGAAAACAAGATATTTCTTTTGTCCCTTCCAGGCGAGCGGAAAAGAAAGAAATGGTTGATATATTCAAGATCATTACGTATTTACAAAATACCGTCTCAATTCATCCTTCGGAACCATATCACATCCCGGATATGGACAGTTCCGGTAAGATTTCATTCTTTCCAAAAAATCGTGGCGTAACGCGTATCCCCCTTTGTTCCGGTCATGGAATAGATGAAAGAAATCCAAAAATGGATTTTTTTGAATCAGAAGAGAGATTCCCAGAAATGGCGGATCTATTCACTCTATCAATAACTGAGCCGGATCTGGTGTATTATAGGGGATTTTCCTTTTCTATGGATTCCTACGGGTTGGATCAACAAAAATTCTTGAATGAGGTATTCAACTCCAGAGATGAATCGAAAAATAAATCTTTATTGGTTTTACCTCCTCCTTTTTATGAGGAGAGTGAATCTTTTTCCCGAAGGATCAGAAAAAAATTGGTCCGGATCTACTGCGGGAATGATTTGGGAGCGGTATTTGCTAGCAACAACATCATGAAGGCAATCAATCAATATAGATTGATCCGAAATCTGATTCAAATCCAATATAGTACCTATGGGTACATCAGAAATATATCGAATCGATTCTTTTTCTTTTTAATGAATAGATCCGATCGCAACTTCGAATATGGAATTCAAAGGGATCAAATAGGAAATGAGACTCTGAATCATATAACTATAATGAAATATATGATCAACCAACATTTATCGAATTTGAAAAATAATCAGAATAAATGGTTTGATCCTCTTATTTCGCGAATTGAGAGATCCATGAATCGGGATCCTGATGTATATAGATACAAATGGTCCAATGGGACCAAGAATTTACAGGAACATTTGGAACATTTCGTTTCTGAACAGAAGAATCCTTTTCAAGTAGTGCAAGTAGTGTTCGATCGATTACGTCTTAATCAATATTCGATTGATTGGTTCGATGGTATGGACAAAAAAGATTTTTATAAGTCACTTAGTTTCTGTTTATCCAAGTTATCCAAGTTATCCAAGTTACTTTTATCCAAGTTATCCAACTTACTTCCCTTTTTCTTTGTTAGTATCGGGAATATCCCCATTCATAGCTCCGAGATCCACATCTATGAATGGAAAGGTCCGAATGATCAACTCTGCAATCAGTTGTTAGAATCCATAGGTGTTCAAATCGTTCATTTGAAGAAATTGAAACCCTTCTTCTTGGATGTGGATGATCGTGATACTTCCCAAAGACCGAAATTATTGATCAATGAAGGAACAATATTACCATCTTTTTTCAAAAAGATACCAAAGCGGATGATTGACTCATTCCATACTCGAAAGAATCGCAGGAAATACTTTGAGAACATGGATTCATATTTCTCAATGATATCCCACGATCGAGACAATTGGCTGAATCCCGTGAAACCATTTCATAGAAGTTCATTGATATCTGCTTTTTATAAAGCACATCGACTTCGATTCTTGAATGGTCCACATCACTTCTGGTTCTATTGTAACAAAGGATTCCCTTTTTATGTGGAAAAGACCCGTATCAATAATTATGATCTTACATATGGACAATTCCTCAATATCTTGTCCATTCGCAAAAAAATATTTTCTTTGTACGTCGGTAAAAAAGAAAATATTTTTTTGGAGAGAGAGGTTATTTCACCAATCGAGTCACAGGTATCCGACATCTTCATACCTAACGATTTCCCACAAAGTGGTAATGAAACGTATAACTTGTACAAATTGTACAAATATTTTCATTTTCCAATTTGGTCCGATCCATTCGTTCGTAGAGCTATTTACTCGATCGCAGATATTTCTGCAACACCTCTCGCAGAGGAACAAATACAAAATTTGGAAAGAACTTATTGTCAGCCTCTTTCAGATATGAATCTATCTGATTCAGAAGGGAATAACTTGCATCAGTATCTCAGTTTCAATTCAAGCATGGGTGGTTTGATGTACATTCCATGTTCTGAGGAAGATTTACTATCCGGAAAGAGGAAAAAACGGAGTCTTCGTCTAAATAAAAAAGAAAAACGAGATAGTGCTTTTTCAAATTTATCAAAATGGAATCTGTTCCAAACATATATGCCATGGTTACTTACTTCGACAGGGTGCAAATATCTAAAATTCACCCTTTTAGATATTCTTTCAGACCCATTGCCGATACTAATGCCGATACTAATGCCGATACTAAGTAGCAATCAAAAATTTGTATCCATTTTTCATGATATGATGCATGGATCAGATCTATCGCGGCCAATTCTTCAGAAGATTCTTCCACAGATTCTTCCACAATGGACTCTGATAAAATGGACTCTGATAAGTGAGATTTCGAGTCAATGTTTACAGAATCTTAATCTTATTCTGTTCGAAGAACAGATTCATCGAAAAAATGAGTCACCCGTATTGATATGGGCACATCTGATATCCACAAATCCTCGGGAGTTCTTCTATTCAATCTTTTTACTTCTTCTTGTTGCTGGATATCTCGTTTCTATATATCTTCTCTTTTTTTCCCGAGTCTTTAGCTTTAGTAGGTTACAGACAGAGTTAGAAAAGATCAAATATTTGACGATTCCATCATACATAACGGAATTGCAAGAATTTCTGGATCAGGATCCTACATCTGATCCTACATCTGAACTGAATTCTCTTTCTTTCTGGTCAAATAATCTCTTTCCAGTTCCAGTTTTTCTGAACATTTTTCTTAAAAAATTCAAATATTTTCTGGAAGAAATACGGATACGGGTTTTTGGTTTCAACATACTATTGGTTGCCCATGGGGTCAAATTAATACGTTTTCCTTGGAATATCATACCAATAAGTATCATACCAAAACTCATAAGTATCATAAGTATCATACCAAATCTCATCAATACAATCATTTTTTCGAGAAAGACGAGGCATCTAAGTCGTACAACTAAAGAGATGTATTCATTAATAATAAAAAGAAAAAACGTGAAAGGTTATTTTATTGATGGTAAAATAGAATCCTTGGTCGCGGACAGTGATTGTATTGATGATAAAGAAAAAGACTTCTTGATTCAGTTCTCCACCTTAACGACAGAAAAAAGAATTGATCAACTTCTATTGAGTCTGACACATAGTGATCATTTATTCAAGAATGACTCTGGTTATCAAATGATTGAACAACCGGGATATATTTTATTACGATCCATAATTCATCAAAAAGATATAATGAATTATAAGTTCAATAGATCCTGTTTAGCAGAAAGACGGATATTCCTTGCTCATTATCAGACAATCACTGATTCACAAACCTCGGGGGGGGCCAATAGTTTTCATTCCCCATCTCCATCTCCTCATGAAATTCCCTTTTCGCTCCGCTTATTCCCTTTTAGTTCTAGAAATATTTTAGTGATAGGTTCTATAGGAATTGGACGATCCTGTTTGGTCAAACACCTAGCGACAAACTCCTATGTTCCTTTAATTACGGTATTTACGACCAAGATCGACATGAATCCTGCTTTTTTTTATGAATTCTTCTATACAGCTAATTACCTTTATATGTATATTGAAGGGATTCCGTTTCAGCTTCAGTCTCTTTTTTCTCAGGTCCAAACTATTATGGCTATAAATAGAGGAGAGAATGTAGATGAGCACCATTTGGAGGATCTTAAGGATAGTGATGATTACTTTAATATTTATAATTATAATGATAATGATAATAAGAATGATCTCAATATCAAGATGCTACTTAAGCTTATAGATTATATGTGTATAGATACGATAATTAAATTTAATCTTGATATTGAGATCATCATTCAATTCGAAATCCAATTAGAATTCGCAAAAACAATGTCTCCTTGCATAGTATGGATTCCAAACATTCATAATCTGGATGTGCGTCGGTCGGAGTTCTTAGACCTCATTCTATTAGAGAACTATCTCTCCAGGGATTGTTCCACTGGAAAGATTCTTGTTATTGCTTCGACTCATATTCCCCAAAAAGTGGATCCCGGTCTAATATCTCCGGATAAATTCAGTACATGCATTAAGGTACGAAGGCTTGTTCCTCCACAACAACGAAAGTACTTTTTCATTCTTTCATATACTAGGGGATTTCACTTGGAAAAGGAGATATTCCATGCTAATGGATTCGGGACCCTAACCATGGGTTCCAATGTACGAGATCTTGGAGCATTTATCAATAATGTCCTATCGATTCATATTGGACAGAAGAAATCCATTATAGAAATGAATACAATTAGATCAGTTCTTCATAGAACAACTTGGCGTTTTCGACCCCATCTAAAATCGATTAAGAATCATAGGGTCCTTTTCTATCAGATAGGAAGGGCTATCGCACAAAATGTATTTCTAAGTAATTTCCCCATAGATCCTATATCTATCTATATGAATAATAGATGTCCGGTAGGGGGGGATTTTTATTTGTACAAATGGTACCTCGAACTTAGAACGAACATGAAGAGATTCACGATACTTCTTTATCTTTTGAGTTGTTCTGCCGGATCGGTCGCTCAAGATCTTTGGTCCACACTCGATGAAAAAGATCGGATCATTTCTGATGGATTCCTTGAGAATGATTCGAATATAGTTCATGGCCTATTACTATTATTACTATTAGAAGCAGAAGACGCTCTGGTTTTGGCGGGATCCCCACGGACAGAAAAAGATTGCAGTAAGTTTGATAATAATGATAATAATCGAGTGACATTACTTCTTCGGACCAAACCAAGGAATCCGTTAGATATCATGCAAAATGTAACTTGTTCTTATGAACAAAAACAATACGAATCGGTAAAAGAGGAATTCTTCGATCCGGAACAAAGAGAGGAGGAGGAGGAGGATTTCTTCAATGAAATAGGTTGGGCGCCTAGAATATGGCGCCCTTGTGGCAATCTATTTGATTGTCCCACTGAATTGGGATTTCCCTATCCGGCTGGGTCATTTCGGGACATTTATCCTAAAGAGGATGAGCCTCCAGGGAAGGATGATGAGCCTATAAGGAGGGAGGATTGGCTTCCAGGGATGAAGGATTGGGATCGGCTTCCAGGGATGAAGGATGAGCTTCCAGAGAATTACTCGGAGTTCTTGCAGAGTGAAACCATGGAGTACCAGACACGAGATAGATCTGACACAGAACAAGGCTTTTTTCTAACAAGTCAATTCATTTGGGACCCCGCGGATCTATTATTTTTCCTACTCCAAAAGGAGGAGTTCTATGTCTCTGTGTTTTCACGTCGAGAATTATTTGTAGATAAAGCAGATGAAGAGATACTAAAGGGGCTTCTTGCTTACCGAAGACAAAAAAGTTCTTATAAATCTATGTCTAAACGCTGGTTCGTCAGGAGGACGGAAGAATTCGAATTGTTGATTGATTGCAAGGATTGCAAGAGTATAACCAATAGTTCATTATCTAATTCTTTCCGTTCTAAGATTATAACCGAGAGTTATCAGTATTTATCAAATTTTTTCCTATCTAACCGAACGCTATTGGATCAAATGACAAAGACATTGTTGAGAAAGAAATGGCTTTTCCTGGATGAAATGAAACATTTGATTCATGTAACAAAGGAAAGATTCCCCATTCCTTAGCCGTAAATATATGTGCCCATGAAAAGGGGATTCAGTGGAACAGAATTGGCCGATGGTAGAGTCGTGGAAACACTTGTTTCTTTCATTTCTTTCATCTTTTTGGCCTTAGCTCCATGGAACAATATGCTACTGCTGAAACATGGAAGAATTGAAATCTTAGATCACTATGTGTGGATGATATGAACTGTCTAAACAAGAATTCTTGAACGGCGAAAGAGCCTATTACTATCAAAAAATTTCGACTAATGAAACCTCCATCGGAAGCATGTCCGCTGAAATGGTTGTTGCTATCTGCTCCAATAACGAATCATTGGTTGAATTAAATAACTAATTTAATCATATACTCGTATACTCGGGGGGGTGCGCGCAGCGCGCACGATTTCCAAACGGACTCCTCATTCATTAGATAGAGAAGATCACCAAGATTCCGTGATCCGCTGCCTAAGCTCGGACTCGGATCGTGAGGATCGCCGGAATACTTCGTATCAACAGATAAGATTAAGATACTCGGCATATCAATATTGATATGCCGAGTATCTTATCTGTTTATGATTATGCCTTGAAGAGGACTCGAACCTCCACGCTCTTTAGCACGAGATTTTGAGTCTCGCGTGTCTACCATTTCACCATCAAGGCATCTTGAAAGTGAATCATATCCCATGAATATGATATCTATCTAGTGTAATATATGGAATATATGACAAGGGGGGAGTGTTGGAGTATTTCTATCGATCGGCCATGCCATATAGGTCCGAGTCAGAAATCAAATTGCTTCGATTTGAATTATCCGGAGGAATATATCAAGCTATATATCAAAAAGATGTCAAATCAAACCTCTTTCTCGATTCCATGATTATAAGTTCATAACTCCAGCCCATTTCCATTTTTGGCGGAAAAGATCTACTAATTCTTTTATTCCAGTTAGTAAAAGAAAAGGGATCTTGAACTAAAAAATAGACCTAGAAGTTAAAAGAAAAGAGGTTATCCTGAGCAATTGCAAGAATTGGGTTCATCGATATTCCTGGTATAGTAGATGCTATCAAACATACAGTCATACTCAATTCGATGGAATTGTTTGATCTGAAAGGAGATCTTTTCGAATTTCGTACGTGAGGGGTTCTTTCTTGGTTTCAATAGGACTACTTATGAGCGTTCTTTCTATCTATTATATATCGATATATAATAGATAGAAAGAATCAAGTTCTTAATGACTGGGCGAAACCAAGAAAGAGAGGCCTGCCTGCCATCCACACCAGAATAGATAGAGTTTTCCGAAAAATTCTCGTAGAATCGAGAATGAAGTTTTCATTCTGTACATGCCAGATCATGAATTCGTAACTGCATCCAATCTACGAAAAAGTCCCAATTATTTTGAACTTTCTCTTTTTGGAATCCCCATGAATAGGATCAGGATCAAACCTTATTCCATGATATTTCTTTCCATAAGATTCCCCTCTTAAGCAAGCCCCCGAGAAGGCTTAGTTGATCCATGATTTATGTTTCATCTTTCTTTTCCTTTTTGTTTGTTTCAAGAAAGATTGAGTCCAATTCTTTATTTTTCTATTGATTCTTTTCCGATCGAGATGTATGGATCCATGGATCTATGTGTCTATATAGATCCTGTTCATGGATTAACGAAAATGCGCAAAAGCTCTATTTGCCTCTGCCATTCTATGAATATCTTCCTTTTTGCGTATGGCATCGCCACGGCCTTTGGAAGCATCTACTATTTCGGAACTTAATTTGAAAGCCATATTTCGATTTCGACCCGGACGCTTTCGGGATGCCCATAATAACCAACGAATGGCAAGCACTGTTCCTTGTGTAGATCCTATTTCAATAGGAACTTGACGAGTCGATCCGCTTATACGTCTTGCTTTTACTGCTATATCGGGAGTTACTCTACGTATTGCTTTACGTAAAACAGATAGTGGATTTTTTTTTGTCTCTTGTTGAATCTTTTTCACGGCTCGATATATAATTTGATAAGCCAATGATTTTTTTCCGTGTTTCAGAATACGGTTAACCAACATGTTAACTAATCGATTACGATAAATTGGATCGGATTCGGATTTTGCAGTTTTTTTTTCTGCAGCACCTCGACGTGACATGAGCGTTAAATAGGTTCAAGAATCAGTTTTATTTTGATAAGGGCTAAAAACAAATCACTTATTTTGGCTTTTTCTTTTTGACCCCATATTGTAGGGTGGATCTCAAAAGATATGAAAAATCTCCCTCCAAGCCGTACATACGACTTTCACCGAATACGGCTTTCCACAGAATTAGATATGTATCTATGAGATCGAGTATGGAATTCTGTTTACTCACTTTCCCTTTCAATTGAGTATCCGTTTCCCTCCTTTTCCTGCTAGGATTGGAAATCCTGTATTTTACATATCCATACGATCAAGTCCTTGGGTTTCCAAAATA